ACGTTATAAAGAACTTCAGGACATTATAGCTATCCTTGGGTTGGATGAATTATCCGAAGAGGATCGTTTAACCGTAGCAAGAGCGCGAAAAATTGAGCGTTTCTTATCACAACCTTTTTTTGTAGCAGAAGTCTTTACCGGTTCTCCAGGGAAATATGTTGCTTTAACGGAAACCATTAGAGGGTTTCAATTGATCCTTTCCGGAGAATTAGATGTTCTTCCTGAACAGGCCTTTTATTTGGTAGGTAACATCGATGAAGCTACCGCGAAGGCTATGAACTTAGAAATGGAGAGCAATTTGAAGAAATGACCTTAAATCTTTGTGTATTGACCCCTAATCGAATTGTTTGGGATTCAGAAGTGAAAGAAATCATTTTATCTACTAATAGTGGCCAAATTGGCGTATTACCAAATCACGCCCCTATTGCCACAGCTGTCGATATAGGTATTTTGAGAATACGCCTTAATGACCAATGGGTAACGATGGCCCTGATGGGTGGTTTTGCTAGAATAGGTAATAATGAGATCACCGTTTTAGTAAATAATGCGGAAAAGAGTAGTGACATTGATCCACAAGAAGCTCAGCAAACTCTTGAAATAGCGGAAGCTAGTTTGAAAAAAGCGGAAGGAAAAAGACAAACAATTGAGGCAAATCTAGCTCTCCGACGAGCTAGGACACGCGTAGAGACTATCAGTGCGATTTCATAGCTAGTTGGTGCATCTGAATAGTCAGAAGAAGCTTGGTTTATACACCCTATCTTTCTTTGATTGGATTCTGTCGAGTCAATCGACTCAAATCGAATCAAGCGGAATCCTATTTTGTTTTGATTCAACGAAAAAAAGAAAAATTCCAAAAATGCAATAGAAAAGATCAAAAATCAATCAAAAATCAATAGAAAGAAGATGGGTATAAAAACTTATTAGATGCCATTGAACCTAGTATCTAATAAGTTCTACCTACTATTGGATTTGAACCAATGACTCCCGCCGTATGAAAGCAATACTCTAACCACTGAGTTAAGTAGGTCATTTATCATCACAAAGAGAACCAAAAGGGACCCCTCCCGTCGATGGATTATAAATATCATACTATTTATAAGCAATACCATTCAAATAGATCAAAGAGCTATGCTCCTAGATCATGGAATATTCATCTTGACAATAAATTATCTACATGATAAAATATGTATCACAAGCACTAAGGGCTATAGCTCAGTTAGGTAGAGCAACTCGTTTACACGTGCGCCAATGTTTTTCAGGGGAGTCCATCATGCAATCCACAGAATTGATCTTCTTGAGAAATCAGTGTCTTACTCTATCTCTTTGAGGGAAGAAGAGAACAATAGCCTGACAAATGGTTTGGTCCGAATCAGGTGCCCATTTAGGTGCCAAACAGACCCGTCATTGGTTTGAGATATTGATAAGGTGAATACCCAGTCTATTCAATGCTAGGCTTAATGAGTATAAGGGCCTCAAAAAATCTTTTTTCGTCCTATGAACTTTAAGGTGTATGAAGTTTCATATTTTCTTTTTAAGTAGAGCGTTAGAGACTTCATTTCACTTAGGTTAATCTAGGCCAGAGGCAGACCTACGTCAAGCTAACCCCCTTTGAAACACTTTGGTATTGTTCCTGGTCAGAATCCAACTAATGACCCAGAGCACATGGAGCCATCTCCTTATTTTTCTGTCAAAAAAAAATATGGCGGACTGGCTGATATTTCTATCAGTTAATGAAAGAGCCCAATGCAAAAAAATGCATGTTGGGTCTTTGAAACAGTTCAGATCATTTTGATAATAAGAAGTTTGATCTGTTTTACCGAGAAGGTCTACGGTTCGAGTCCGTATAGCCCTAGAGCCCTATCAAATGAAAAATGACAATACAAAAAGGGGTAGCATTTTTCTTTCGGCATTCTTGTTTGTTGCTTGTAACTAATCGATTGATTCATCGAAATCAAATCATTCCTATACTATAAGCCCACTCCCTGGGATCATTTAAGGGAGAACATAAAACAGAAAGCAAAAAGGCATTTCAATTTCATTTCAATGGACCCAATCGAAATTTTGCCAATCGTGGATAAATAAACCAGCCTTTATTCATGAATCTTCATTCATTAATCTTCGGAGGTGAATTCTATATGAATTTTCCTCTTTTCCTGTTTACAGCCAAGGGGTTAGTGAGACTCCCTATGTCTATTTGTACACAAGCTAAAGTTTGAAAAACAAATATCTTTGCTAAGGTTCCTTGGAAACATTGTCAAGAATGTTAAATAGGCTTTTTCCTTGTATACCTTACCTTGCAAAGAAAAGCAAAAGAGGGAGTCTTCTCTTTCCGTATTCAATAATCACAATAATCATTAGAACCCCCTCCGCCTGGATTCTATATTATAAAAAAATGCTAATATAAAAGGAATATATCAAGATCAATAGATTCTAAATCTTGAGATGGAAATTCCTAGACACTCTCTTCCATCTTCCTACAAGTTCTAGTCTAAGCCACTAC